ATCATACACGGATAATATACCCAATAAGCTAACTGTGTAACACAACTTCTGCTTGGGGTTTACATATACTTATAATTGACGTTATAATTGGTTATAATTGAAATTGAGAAGGATTTTTTTTTCAATAAAAAAATCAAGACTGATTAGTTATGTATCAATTTTTATTTTCCGATATCCTTTTTCATTAGGGAATCCCAATTTGAGATTTAAATCCAAGAGGCGTGTTCATGAATTTACAGTCAATAGTTAATGGTTCCAATTTGTGCTGAATTTTGTCTTTTGTGACTGAAAATTCACATTTGGGTTTTCAATAGATCAATAGAAAAGAGAGGGGTTTAGATATTGGGTACTTTGAAATACTATAAAATCAATTGAAGGGAAGGATCCGCCCCAAAAAAGGACGAATTTCTTTTCGGCAAGGAATTAAGAAAACGGGATTTCATATGGAAGTACAATAAAAAAAAAGACATTTAGAACCCCCACCCCAAAAAAAAGGAAAGGGGAATATTTTCATGTATTTGGTATCATTTTGGCGGCATGGCCGAGCGGTAAGGTGGGGGACTGCAAATCCTTTTTCCCCAGTTCAAATCTGGGTGTCGCCTGATCAACAAAAAACAAGACTCGAAATCCCTTATTCTGCTTTGCTGGTATAACTCGCCGACTTTTCCCAGCAAAACACGCGTAGGAAAAAGTCTCTTGAGACTTTATTGATTCTAAACAGCTGGGGGTTACGTTCTTTAAAGTGCTGCGAATCCTTGCATTTAGGATTCAAGGAAAGATTATAGTAGTGGAAGGGCTATCATATCAAATCAAGAGTTACCGATTTTTTCCATTACTAATGGAGTATCTACTGACCGGGTCTTGAATTCGATTGGATGAAAAATTGGCTTTTTCATTTACTTAATGATAATGAAGGACAACAAAAAAAAGAATAGGTCTTAGTATTCCTACATATACATATTAGTAGCATTTCCTTTGATACTTCCAAAGAAAAGCGTAACTGCAGTTTAATGTTTCCTGATTTTCCTATAAATCATATAAGAACTTATTAGAAGGGGGTTGATTGGAGTCTTTCATCAAGGGTGTTGAGTCAGAATCTCCTTTTGACTCTGCACCAGTGATTCTACTATTATTAATAAACAATAATGGAATAATTCCTTCATATTCATAGAGATAGGGGACATAATTCACATGGATATAGTAAGTCTCGCTTGGGCTGCGTTAATGGTAGTCTTTACATTTTCCCTTTCACTCGTAATATGGGGAAGGAGTGGACTCTAGAGATACTACGAATTGAGTTGGGAAATCAAACTCTATCACTTTTTTTATAGATTTTTTATAGATCGTTCTGTAAAGCCTAAATAATGTTTTTAATTATTTTCTAATTTTATATATTCAATTTATGAATTGAATTCAATTTAGAATTAATATTAATAAATTTAGAATTAATATTAATAAATTTAGAATTAATATTAATAAATTTAGAATTAATATTAATAAATTGAATTCAAATTAAATTAATAAAGATATCTTCATTTCGCAATTCTATTGGCTTGGATTCTGGTGGCGTAATTGGATTCTATTCATATTATATATGAATAATCCTTTTTCACAATCCAAATCAAACAAATATTTCACGAATTTCTATATTCATATTTTGAAAGGAAGAGAGATATGGATGATAGGAAATTTATTACAACCGACGTCTTCTTTAATTTTCTATTTCGATGAACCGTTTCTTACCAGAGTTATATATGGACAATGGGGAAGACCGAGAAACACCGGACCCCTTTTTACTTTTTGTTTGTTTTTATTGTCCTTTTTTTACTGTTCAAAGAGAGAAGAAAGAAGTTCCGCTATTTTTATTTAATAGGATCTTGCCTTGGTCGAGTCACATATTTCGCACTTACCGCGTGTTTTCTTGTTTTGTCAATTTGATTTATGCTGTGTTTTATTGACTCGTTTCCTATCATGGCTGAAGGATTCAAAATCGATGGGATAACCCTTTTCGAAATCCGAAAAACTTAACATAGAACTCCTTGGATTATCTGTCAACCGCTCAACCAATTACTTCTTTGAAATGCTAAAAAAAAGATTACTATTTTCTATTTTTTTTTATTAACTTGATTTTCTTTTAGAAATATATGCCCAATATTGTTTTTCCTTCATTGATTTGATTCTTTTTTGAATGGATACTGGGATTCATATTGAAAATTTGAAAATAATCAGAAATTTAGAAAATTAGAAAATCATAAGAGTTTCTTTTCTTTCCATTATTTCAGATTGATTAGAATCAACAAAAATCAAATAGATAAAGGAAAGAAATAGATGAAGCAAAGAAAAAAATGGAGATACTATGTACATTCTATCTATTTAATTGATATTAACGTGTATGAAGATACATATACATATCGTATTTGTATATTGATCTCGATTCTGTTTGTATCTTTATACATTAAAATAAGAAAAATAGATAGTATGGTCGAAAGATTCATAAATGAATCTTTCGACCATACTATCGGATTTCACAGGCTACTACTGATTCTAGTTCGTTCATTTCATTTAAAATGGGAAATAGGATTTTTTTAGTTCTTAAATCATTGATAAGAACTACGAAATCAAGTTTCATTCAAATTAATCACTTAATCACTTTGACTGACAGTTTTTACGTATATTATAAGCAAAAAAGCAGTAGGAACTAGAATGAACAGTGCAGTAGCAATAAATGCGAGAATATTTACTTCCATAATCTCATCGTTTCGTTTTTTTTTTTTTACTTCGCAATAACTCGGGATTTAATCCCATAGAGATGATAAACCTTTCGCTTGTAAATTCAATGTGATCGATTCGATTTCATTGAATCGGATCAATATCATGAATAACAATATCCGAGCTATCAAGTCGATTCATCGTCGAGAATTCAATAGTATAACATAGGCAGATCTTTTATCCACATACCAATAGAACCTTCGATTCTTGATTCACTCAAAAGAATTCCCTTGCCTTTAATTTAATACTTTATTTTGATTTTGATTTATCATTCCTTTCCACCCTGTCTTTTCGATAACCTACCGCCTTTCTTTTTCTTGTACAACGATCTAACCGCTTTCCACTTCCATTGTTTCCAAAGAGTTTACAAATAAAGCCAAACAAACAGTCGAAAGAAAATAAAAAAAGAAAGGGAAGGAGTTAAATTCTAAACTCCTTTTTTTAATGATCTACTTTTCTTGGAAAACAAAGAAAAAGGAGTGTGATAAAGACGAATGTTGATATAAAAAAAAGAGTATTTCACCAAATTGACTATTTGAAAAGTTTATTAAAGGTTAAAGAAAGGTTAAAGTCTGTTCTTTCTTCGACAAATACCCTTAACTTACCCTTAAAAAAAAGATTATTCATTCCTTCTCGAAGAGAAGCTGGACGAGATCCTTGGTTGATCTTTATTTTATTAAGAATATCTCCTTTCCTTGTATTAGGAATCGAACGCATATATCAAAAATTCCGCGTGAAATTGGAATGAAATCGTTTGTTTCAAATTCAAACTAGTAATTGAAGTTACACAAAATTGAAACTAAAAAGATTTCGAAAAGTATTTTATCAAACTAATTTTCTTAAATTCATTTTGTATCGTAGAAAAAATGACTTCCATTTGTGTATGTGCTCCCGGAAACCATACGGTACTCGATTCTATTACATACGCCCATGGGGGTAGTTGAAAAAAAAAACCAGACCCAACACAGCATCTCTTGGAATCCTGAATATGATGCTACCAATAATTGTAATTGTAGCAATTCACACATGCCGCCCCTTTGATACCGATTGGCGAGAAATGCGAAACAAAAACGAAAAAGAAGGATACCATTCCCATTGGGAATGAAACTCTACCCTTTGTACCCAGTTTAACAGAAAATGGAGAGACATATTGATGCTTTGTTTTTTTTTTTATTGTATTTGGGTATTTGGATACGTCGGGACTGACGGGGCTCGAACCCGCAGCTTCCGCCTTGACAGGGCGGTGCTCTGACCAATTGAACTACAATCCCGGAGAAATAAAATGGACAGCACCCATATTCTTATAATTTCATTCAAACCTTTTCTATTTAGATTAAAAGCGCCCTGTTGTAACAGAGACGTGAGTGATATCCACATGAATATACACTTTAGTGAAAGCTGCACGCATTGCTGATTATTAGTAACCCTTTCGTTATTGCCAAATCGGTTGAGAATCCATTTTTCAACGAAAAAAAGAGTATTTTTGTCTTTATTTTATTCTTTTCATTAGACTTTCATACTTAATAATCCTGATATGAATCTAGATCGTTAGCAAGATCAGAATTCGAATTTATGGGACCAAATAAGTAGAATAGAACAAATAAAAAAAAGAAATAGCGGTGGGGATATATCAGAAAATTTGACTTTTTGAATTCTTTTGTATACGCCATTTCTGGAAAACAAAGGGTGTTATATCATTTCATGGTGAATCCACGAATTTTTGGGCCGAGCTGGATTTGAACCAGCGTAGACATATTGCCAACGAATTTACAGTCCGTCCCCATTAACCGCTCGGGCATCGACCCAGGAAGAACCAATTCGAGTCTTATTGATAATCCACGATGAACTTCCTTTCATAGTACCCTACCCCCAGGGGAAGTCGAATCCCCGCCGCCTCCTTGAAAGAGAGATGTCCTGAACCACTAGACGATGGGGGCATACTTGCCCGACCGCCATTCATACTATGCTCATAGTATGAACAGTTTTTTGAAATTGTCAATATAATGGAATGGTATGACTAGATCCAAAGGATCTTTATGTCTTTTCTGATCCCATACCATACCATAGCAATTTTTGATTCATATTCATCATTTCTATTCATAAATCACTCATTCTAATATGCATTCTATTCTAGAAAACTGATATTAAAAATAATAATAATAAAACTTTTTGCGGAAGTGATTGGTTCGGCATAAAAGAAGATTAAACTTCATTTCTTCCACTTTCATTCA